CAAAATACTTAACTAAAATTTATGATCCTTTCTTAAACATAAACAGATCCTTTAGTCGACGAATCCAAGATGAAAAAACTTACAAAAAAAAGAACATTTTGATAAATAAAATTCATGGTATCCTTCTTTCTATTAATAATAATATTTATCAAAATAATAATAGTAATTATCAAGAATTGGAGGAGAAAAAAAATACATTTGATAGAAAAGCATTAGTAACTACATTTTTTTTTTTGAATCCAATCCATAAATTTTTACAAAAATCAGTATCAAGCTTGAGTTTTGAAGCACTCTATTTATTTCCAGAACATGAACAAGTACAAATGGATTCTGAAGATGAAGAAGATAAAAAAAGAATAATCCAAATATTATTCGATGCAATTAGAACTGATTTGAAGGATAAAACAATAGTAAATCGAAATAGAACAGAATTTATTAGAATAAACGAAATCCGTAAAAAAGTTCCTCGATGGTCATACAAATTTATTGGCGAATTGGAACAACTGAGCGGAAAAATTGAAGGAGAGAGTTATCAAATTCTTTCTAGAAAAGCCAAACGTGTAGTCATTTTAAATAAATCTAAATTTTTTAAGAAAACCAATACGTATAGGAATACTGAAAATACGAATAATACTAAACAAAAAAAAAACGAATTGGCTTTAATACGTTATTCACAACAATCGGATTTTCGGCGAGACCTAATAAAAGGATCTATACGTGCTCAAAGGCGTAAAACAATTACTTGGAAATTTTTTCAAAAAAGTGTGCATTCCCCTCTTTTTTTGGATAAAATTGAGAAACCTGTATTCTTTTCGTTTGATAGTATCAATTCAATGAAAATCTTTTTTTTGTTAAAAAGTTGGATGCGAAAAAAGACAGAATTTCCAATTTCTTATTATACAGAAGAAAAAGCAAAAGAAAGGTCGAAAAAAGAAGACGAAAAAAAAAAAGAAACTGAGGAAAAAAAACGTATAGAAATAGCAGAAGCCTGGGATAACATTATATTTGCTCAAGTAATAAGGGGTGTTTTATTAATAACCCAATCGATTCTTAGAAAATATATTATATTACCTTCATTGATAATAATTAAAAATATTCTTCGTATACTATTTTTTCAATTTCCCGAATGGTCAGAAGATTTTAGGGATTGGAAAAGAGAAATATATATTAAATGTACGTATAATGGCGTTCAATTATCCGAAAGAGAATTTCCCCAAAAATGGCTAACAGATGGTATTCAGATAAAGATATTATTTCCTTTTCGTCTAAAACCCTGGCACAAATCTAAGCTACAATCCAATGAAAGGAAAAAAGATCAAATGAAAAAAAGGGGGATAAAAAAAAAGAACTTTTGTTTTTTAACAATTTGGGGAACGGAAGTCGAATTCCCCTTTTCTGCTTCTACAAAAAATAGATTTTCATTTTTTAATCCTATTTTTAAAGAACTAAAAAAAAAAACGAAACAATTTCAGTTTTTCATTTTTCTAGTTCTAAAAGCTTTAAATGAAAAACTGAAATTGTTTCTAAATATCTTAAAAGAAAAAGCAAAATGGATCATCAAAAGTATTCTCAAAAGGATTTTTTTTCTAACGAAAAAAATAAAACAATTTTCAAAATTTCTATTTATTAAATTGAAATTAAAAAAAATAGATGAATTGAGCGAAAGCAAAAAAGATTCAACAATCGTTAACAACAGTCCAATGATTTCCGAAGCAACCATTCCAATTCAATCTATAAATTCGGCAAATTATTCAGTGAAACAAAAAAAAATAAAGGATCTGAATGCTAAAAGAAAAGCAGTTTTAAAAAAAATTGAAAAAATGAAAAAAGAAAAAAAAAAAAGAGGACTTGTAATTTCAGAGACAAATATGAATTCGAACAAAACTACTTATGGTATTAAAAGGATCGAATTAAAAAACAAAAATTTGCAAATATTACAAAGAAGAAGAAATGTTCGATTTACTCGTAAATCACATTCTTTTTATAAATTTTTCATGACAAGGACATACATAGATATCTTTCTATATATCATTTGTATTCCTAGAAGCAATACACAACTTTTTCTTGAATCAACAAAAAAAAAATTGAAAAAAATCATTTACACTAATGAAGCAAATGGAGAAAGAACTGATAAAACAAATCCAAATATAATTCGCTTTATTTCAATTATCCACAAATATTTGAATACTCAGAATATAAATTCACAGAATTCTTGTGATGTCTCCTTTTTGTCACAAGCCTATGTATTTTTAAAATTATTACAAACCCGAATTATTAACACATATAAGTTAAGATCTGTTTTTGAATATCATGAAAATTTTTTTTTTCTTAAAAATGAAATAAAGGATTCTTTTTTTGGAGTACAGGGAATATTTGATTCGAAATTAAAACATAAGAACTTTCCCAATTCTGTAATAAATCAATGGACAAATTGGTTAAAGGATCATTATCAATATGACTTATCCCAAAACAGATGGTCCAGGTTAGTCCCTCAAAAATGGAAAAAAAAGATCACGGAATGTCGCGTAGCTCAAAATAAAGATTTAACCGAATATAATTCACATGAAAAAAAAAAAAAACGATTAATTCTTTACAAAGAACAACAAGTAGGTGCATTAAAAAAAAAAAAAATTAGAAAACAATATAGATATGATCTTTTATCCTATAATTTTATCAATTATGCGAATAAGAAAGACTCATATATTTATGGATATAAATCCCTATTTCAAGCAAATAAAAATAAAGCAATTTATTCTAATTACAACGCGCATAAAAAAGAATTATTTGATATAATAGGTAATAGTTTTATAGGTAATAGTTTTATCACGAATTATATAGCGGAAGACACTGTTATAGATATGGAAAAAAACCTGGATAGAAAACATTTCAATTGGCCGGGAATCAATATAGAAATACTAAATCGTTCCATATCGAATCCGGAATTTTGGTTCTTTTCAAAATTTGTGATATTTTATAATGCATATAGGGATAACCCATGGATCATACCAATCAAATTACTTTTTTTACATTTTAATGTAAATCAAAATATTAGTGAAAATAAAGATAACATTACTAGAAAGAAAAAAATAATCGATATCTATGGACCATCAAAAAAAAAGAAATCTGTTGAATTGGAGTTAGAAACGCGAAATCGAGCAAAAGCATTATATGCCGATCAAATAAATCTTGAAATACCTCTTTCAAACCAAGAAAAAGATTTTGTAGGATCGGGCAATGAAAAAAATATTAAAAGTATAAAGAAAAAGAAAGACAAGAACAAGATGGAGATCGAACTAAATTTCTTACTAAGAAATTTTTTGATTTTACATTTGAATTGGAAGAATTTCTTAGGTCAAAGAATATTTAAAAATGTCAAAGTCTATTGTCTCCTGATTAGATTGAAAAAGTTAAGAGAAATTACTATAGCCTCTATTCAAAGAGGAGAGCTAGGTCTAGATATTATGATGATTCAAAATCAGAAGAATTTCATTCTTCAAGGCTTAAAAAAAAATAAAAAATTTATGAAAAAAGAAATATTTGTTATAGAACCTGTTCGTTTGTCTAAAAAAAACAATAAACAATTTCTTATGTATCAAACCGTGAGTCTTTCATTAATTCATAAGAAGAAATGCAAAACTTATCAAAAAGACTCAGAAAAAAGTAATGTTAATAAGAAAAATGTGGATAAATACATTACAAGAACAAGAGATCAAAAGGTAACAGAAAAAAAGAATTTTGATTTACTTGTTCCTGAAACTATTTTATCTGCTAGACGTCGTAGAGAATTGAGAATTTTAATTTGTTTAAATCCAAGTAATATAAATAGTATACATAGAAACACAATATTTTTTAATGAAAATCAAGTCCATAATTGTTTTCAAGTTTTGACTAAAAACTATATATATCTTGAGAAAGAGAAAAAAAAACTAATGAATTTCAAAATTTTTCTTTGGCCAAATTATCGATTAGAAGATTTGGCTTGTATAAATCGCTATTGGTTTTATACGCATAATGGAAGCCGTTTCAGTATAGTAAGAATACATATGTATCCTCGATTGAAAATTAGTTAATCGAAATTTGTCTTCATATATATGGTATATCCATAACATAAATACAGACATGCTTTGTGGCATTGATATAAATTAAATGAAGTATCCATTAGATCAAAAAAAAAAGAGGATTTCGTTGATTTTTTTGTGGTGAATCCATAAAAATAGTCTTTTTTATATCTATTTAAATTCGATTTAAATTGGATTGATTAAATTAATAAGAATGAATTTGATTGTAAAAAAAATTATTAAGGAAATTCAGATTTATATACAAAATTCAAAATTAGTGTAATTATTATTACTGATCAATAAAAATATCTATAAAAAGCAAGGAGAAGGGAAAAACTTTCAATTTTTTATGGTAAAAAATGCATTTATACCTGTTATTTCACAAGAAAAAAAAGACGAAAACCCGGGATCGGTTGAATTTCAAGTATTCAATTTTACCAATAGAATACGAAGACTTACTTCACATTTTGAATTGCACCGAAAAGACTATTTATCTCAAAGAGGTTTACGTAAAATTCTGGGAAAACGGCAACGATTACTGTCTTATTTGTCAAAGAAAGATAGAATACGTTATAAAAATTTAATAAATCAGTTTGATATTCGGGAGTCCAAAATTCGTTAAATTGAAGAGTAATTCTCAATTATTCGATTTATTAGATCTTGAATTTTGATGAACTTTTTTTTAAGCGATTCATATAAGAATGAATCGAGGAAAAACCGATGAATATCTTAACTACAAGAAAGGACTTCATGATAGTTAATATGGGCCCTCACCACCCATCAATGCATGGTGTTCTTCGACTTATTGTTACTCTAGATGGTGAGGATGTTATTGATTGTGAACCAATATTGGGTTATTTACACAGAGGAATGGAAAAAATAGCGGAAAATCGAACAATTATACAATATCTGCCTTATGTAACACGTTGGGATTATTTAGCTACTATGTTCACAGAAGCAATAACTGTAAACGGACCAGAACAATTGGGAAATATTCAAGTACCTAAAAGAGCCAGCTATATTCGAATAATTATGTTGGAGTTGAGTCGTATAGCTTCTCACCTACTATGGCTAGGACCTTTTATGGCAGATATTGGTGCACAAACCCCCTTCTTTTATATTTTCCGAGAAAGAGAATTAATTTATGATCTATTTGAAGCTGCAACGGGTATGAGAATGATGCATAATTTTTTTCGTATTGGGGGGGTAGCGACTGATCTACCTTATGGTTGGATAGATAAATGTTTTGATTTCTGCGATTATTTTTTAACAAGGATTGCTGAATATCAAAAACTTATTACCCGAAATCCTATTTTTTTAGAACGGGTTGAAGGGGTAGGGGTTGTTGATGGAAAGGAAGTAATAAATTGGGGTTTATCGGGACCGATGCTTCGGGCTTCCGGAATCCAATGGGATTTACGTAAAATTGATAATTATGAATGTTACGAAGAATTTGATTGGGAAGTTCAATGGCAAAAAGAAGGAGATTCGTTAGCTCGTTATTTAGTTCGAATTGGTGAAATGATGGAATCCATAAAAATTATTCAACAGGCTTTGGAAGGAATTCCTGGTGGGCCATATGAAAATTTAGAAATCCGTTCCTTTGATAGAGAAAAAGAGCCAGAATGGAATGATTTTGAGTATCGATTTATTAGTAAAAAACCATCTCCGACTTTTGAATTGCCAAAACAAGAACTTTATGTAAGAATTGAGGCTCCCAAGGGAGAATTAGGAATTTTTCTAATAGGAGATCAAAATGGTTTTCCTTGGAGATGGAAAATTCGTCCACCAGGTTTTATCAACTTACAAATTCTCCCTCAATTAGTTAAAAGAATGAAATTGGCCGATATTATGACAATACTAGGTAGCATAGATATTATTATGGGAGAAGTTGATCGTTGAAATGATAATTGATATAACAGAAATACAAGATATGCATTTTTTTTTCCGATTGGAATCCTTTCAAGAGGTATATGGAATTATATGGGTATTTTCCCCTATTTTTATTCTTGTATTGGGAATTACAATAAGTGTACTAGCAATTGTATGGTTAGAACGAGAAATATCCGCCGGCATACAACAGCGTATTGGACCTGAATACACCGGTCCTTTTGGAGTTCTTCAAGCTCTAGCAGACGGAACAAAATTACTTTTCAAAGAGAATCTTATTCCATCTAGAGGAAATATTCATTTATTCAGTATAGGACCATCCATATCAGTCATATCCATTATAATAAGTTATTCGGTAATGCCTTTTGGGTATAATTTTGTTTTATCTGATCTGAATATTGGTGTTTTTTTATGGATAGCTATTTCGAGTATTGCTCCCATTGGACTTCTTATGTCCGGATATGGGTCAAATAATAAATATTCCTTTTTGGGTGGTCTACGAGCAGCTGCTCAATCGATTAGTTATGAAATACCATTAGCTCTATGTGTGTTATCGATATCTCTACGTGCGATTCGTTAAGACAGAAATTTTTCGTTCGATACAATTGCTATACTCCTTTCGTTAGAGTACTTTAATAGTATAAGGAATTTAATAAATTGAATATTGAATATATATATTCAATTTATTTTTATTATTTATTTATTATTATTCGGATTGAATAATTTAATCAGATAGTTATATGAGTGCAATAAAACAGCTTCTATTGAATATAATTTATGAATACTATATTACTTATAGTTAATAGAAAGTATGATGATTTAAAAATTGCAGTAAAAATATTGAGTCTCATTTTCTATGTATAAGAATTAAGTGAAAAAATGAATTCAATTTTAAGTAGAAGTGGTCGTTTATCCCAAGATTGGTTGATTAGTCATCCTGTCTTGAAGCGGGTACAAAAGACCAACTTTTTTATGTTAATTTATGTTAATATATTTTATATATTAACATAAATTAACATAAAAAAGGGATTCAAAAAAATGAATGGATGGTTAGAAACACCAAGATACACAAAGGATTAGTAACGTATATTTTTTAAAATATCCAAAAGAACATTTATGCATAATAGAAAAAAGAATACTAATTGGGGCTTTAAGTTGGTAGAAAAAATAAAGCAGTACTCCCTCTAATTCCGATCCAGAGTATCCTTCTATTCACTAATTAAATAAATGACTATCAGAAACGAAATAATCCTTTTATTTTTTTCTTAAGTCCCCTTTTTATCAGACTTACATAAAAAAAAAGAATAGGTTAAGAACGAAAAAAAAGGGATCCCCTTTTTCTTTTTTGTCTTATATCCATATTTGTGGAGATAGAATTCATGTCATAATTTTGAAAATGAACATGTAATTCTTTTTCGTAATAGAAAACGATTAGGGAGTTATTGATAATTCTAAAAGAGTATTTTATGGAAGAATTTGGTTATTACTCAACAAATTGAATTTTGGATTTGCTAAGGGGTGAGATCAATTCAGAAGTACCTTTTGTATTTTTTATTTATTATTTATTAAATAAAATGTATTTTTCTTTATTAAAATTTTTTTATTAGGACAGACAGAATTCAATTGGTCTAATTTAGAACCGTCCAATAAACTTGAATCTTATATATCTTAGGAATATATCAAGCGATAAATAAATTGCTCGGTCCATAGATTTTTTTAAGGCTTTAAAAAGGAGCCGTATGAGACGCAAATCTCATGTACGGTTCTGTAATAGAGATGGGAACAGTAATGTTATCACCGACTAGGATTATCAAACAGTTTAAGTACAGTTGATATAATTGATGCTCAATCAAAGTATGGTTTTTGGGGATGGAATTTGTGGCGTCAACCTATGGGTTTCATCGTTTTTATAATTTCTTCGCTAGCAGAATGTGAAAGATTACCTTTTGATTTACCAGAAGCGGAAGAAGAATTAGTAGCAGGTTATCAAACCGAATATTCTGGTATCAAATTTGGTTTATTTTACATTGCTTCCTATTTAAACCTATTAATTTCTTCCTTATTTGTAACAGTTCTGTACTTGGGTGGTTCAAATATCTCTATTCCGTACATATTCGTTTCTGAATTTTTTGAAATAAATAAAACATATGGGGTTTTTGTAACGATAATTGGTATCTTTATTACCCTAGCTAAAACTTTTTTATTTTTATTTGTTTCTATCACAACAAGATGGACTTTGCCTAGGCTAAGAATAGATCAATTATTAAATCTTGGGTGGAAATTTCTTTTACCGATTTCTCTTGGTAATTTATTATTAACAACTTCGTCTCAACTGTTTTCACTATAAAAAACGGATCTTCTATATTCAAAATTAAAAACTTGTATCAAACAAGAGAAAGAAAAAAATATTCAGAGATATTCACGATATGTTCCTTATGGTAACTGGATTCATAAATTATGGTCAACAAACAGTCCGAGCTGCAAGGTACATTGGTCAAGGTTTCATGATTACCTTATCTCACGCAAATCGTTTACCTGTAACTATTCAATATCCATATGAAAAAATAATCACATCAGAACGTTTCCGTGGTCGAATACATTTTGAATTTGATAAATGCATTGCTTGTGAAGTATGTGTTCGTGTATGTCCCATAGATCTACCTGTTGTTGATTGGAAACTAGAAACCGATATTCGAAAGAAACGATTGCTTAATTACAGTATTGATTTCGGAATCTGTATATTTTGTGGTAATTGTATTGAGTATTGTCCAACAAATTGTTTATCAATGACTGAAGAATATGAACTTTCAACTTATGATCGCCACGAATTGAATTATAATCAAATTGCTTTGGGCCGTTTACCAGTGTCAGTAATTGATGATTATACAATTCGAACGATTCCAATAAAATTATAAATTATTGATAATTAAATCCAATTCTTCTGAAAACGAAAATTATTTATTATAGATTTTTTATTATAGAATATCAATCAAATCATATATTATCCATATACTTCTTTCATTTTTTGAATTTCAATTTTCTAGTTTGAAATTACTCTTTCACATAAAGAAAAGAATGAAATGATATTGACTCCATAATAACTGTACCTATAGCAATTCACATTTTTTATCTTAGAATCTTTTCTTATCTTAAGATTTGGTTAAATTCAATGTGGAGAGAATTTAAGTATTTCATAGATAATTTGTTTCCTGGTCATATCAATAAGGTCATGAAAATTCGATTTATTTATCTCTTATTTTACATATAATGGATTTGCCTGAACCGTTACATGATTTTCTTTTAGTCTTTTTGGGATCCGGTCTTATATTAGGAAGTCTGGGAGTAGTATTATTTACGAATCCCATTTTTTCTGCTTTTTCTTTGGGACTGGTTTTTGTTTGTATATCTTTATTCTATATTTTATCAAACTCCCATTTTGTAGCTGCATCACAGCTACTTATTTACGTGGGCGCTATAAATGTTTTAATCATATTTGCTGTGATGTTCATGAATGGTTCAGAATATTACCAAGATTTTCATCTTTGGACTGTTGGGGACGTAATTACTTTGATGGTTTGTACAAGTATTTTTGTTTCACTAATAACTACTATTCTAGATACATCATGGCATGGAATTATTTGGACTACAAGACCAAATCAGATTATAGAGCAAGATTTGATAAGTACTAGTCAACAAATTGGAATTCATTTATCAACAGATTTTTTTCTTCCATTTGAACTCATTTCAATAATTCTTTTAGTTGCTTTGATAGGTGCAATTGTTGTGGCTCGCCAATAAGAAATTTTAAGAACTACCAATATAAATAAAAATGAAATTTTGTTAGATTTTATCACATTTATTTTCGTTGAATTCTATGGGAACGTAAAATAGTATTTATGTAGAAAATTGTTTTTTATTGTCAATATATTATCTTTTTTTTAGAGTAGACTTATTCTATTCTTTAGTCAATAAAATCCGTTGAATTCTCGTTCATATTGAAATGAATAAAAATTGATAAGGAGTTGGTCAATGATATTTGAGCATGCACTTGTTTTGAGTGCTTATTTATTTTCTATAGGTATCTATGGGTTGATCACAAGTCGAAATATGGTTAGAGCCCTTATGTGTCTTGAACTTATACTTAATGCAGTTAATATCAATCTCGTAACCTTTTCTGATTTTTTTGATAGTCGCCAATTAAAAGGAAATATTTTTTCAATTTTTGTTATAGCTGTTGCAGCCGCTGAAGCAGCTATCGGACTGGCTATTGTTTCCTCCATTTATCGTAATAGAAAATCAACTCGTATCAATCAATCGAATTTGTTGAATAAATAGTATTACTCATAAAAAAGGAGACTTTAGAATAATGTGTGTACTATAATAATCAATTCAAATTGACATATATAACTTATGATCATGTTTGGAAAAACATAAGAAATCAAAGTATCTTGGTTCTATTATGTTATTTTTTATTAACCTATAAGTCGATTTTGATTAGCAAAATTCTAATAAATCATTGATTCATCTGGTGGAATATATATAACTATATATATATGTACTATAATATATATAATTTATATATAATTATAATTTGTTTACGACTTTACTAGATCGAAAATGGTGAATTTTTGATGTTCAAGGATTACGATCCAATGTCACATTCAGTAAAGATTTATGATACATGTATAGGATGTACTCAATGTGTCCGAGCCTGCCCCACAGATGTTTTAGAAATGATACCTTGGGATGGATGTAAAGCTAAACAAATTGCTTCTGCCCCAAGAACAGAGGACTGTGTTGGTTGTAAGAGGTGTGAATCCGCCTGTCCGACGGATTTCTTAAGTGTTAGAGTTTATTTATGGCATGAAACAACTCGAAGCATGGGTCTAGCTTATTGATACGTTTCAAAAAGAACCACACACACAAGTACTTTTTTTTTTACTGGTAAAAACCGGCGCTCAAAAAACAAATCTTTTGTATTTTGAGCGCCGGTTTTCTAGTCTAAGTATATCTTATTTTTATCACGAATTTTTTTCCTTGGTTAACAATAATTGTAGTTTTGCCGATAGCGGGGGGTTCCTTAATTTTCTTATTTCCACATAAAGGAAATAAGGTAGTTAAGTGGTATACTATTTGTATATGTTTAATTGATCTCCTTCTAACAGCCTATGCATTCTGTTATCATTTCGAATTGGATGATCCACTAATTCAATTGACAGAAAATTATAAATGGATCCATTTTTTTGACTTTTACTGGAGATTCGGAATAGATGGACTCTCTATAGGACCTATTTTATTGACAGGATTCATTACTACTTTAGCTACGTTAGCAGCTCAGCCAGTTACTCGAGAATCCCAATTATTTTATTTCCTGATGTTAGCAATGTATAGTGGTCAAATAGGAACATTTTCTTCTCGAGACATTTTACTTTTTTTCATCATGTGGGAGTTAGAATTAATTCCCGTTTATCTACTTTTATCCATGTGGGGTGGAAAAAAACGTTTGTATTCAGCTACAAAGTTTATTTTGTACACTGCGGGAAGTTCCGTTTTTTTATTACTGGGAATTCTGGGTATGGGTTTATATAGTTCGAATGAACCAACATTAAATTTTGAATTATTAACTAATCAATCATATCCCATATCGCTAGAAATAATATTCTATATGGGATTTCTTATTGCTTTTGCTGTCAAATCACCTATTATACCTTTACATACGTGGTTACCTGACACCCACGGAGAGGCACATTATAGTACTTGTATGCTTTTAGCCGGAATATTATTAAAAATGGGAGCATATGGGTTGGTTCGAATCAATATGGAATTATTATCTCACGCTCATTCTATATTTTGTCCCTGGTTAATGCTATTAGGTTCAATTCAAATAATCTATGCAGCTTCAACATCTCTTGGTCAACGTAATTTAAAAAAAAGAATAGCTTATTCTTCGGTATCTCATATGGGTTTCTTAATTTTAGGAATTGGCTCTATAAGCGATACAGGTCTCAACGGGGCTATTTTACAAATAATCTCTCATGGATTTATTGGCGCTGCACTTTTTTTCTTAGCGGGAACTAGTTATGATAGACTACGTCTTCTTTATCTCGACGAAATGGGTGGAATGGCTATCCCAATGCCAAAAATATTCACAATTTTCACTATCTTATCGATGGCTTCTCTTGCATTGCCGGGCATGAGTGGTTTTGTTGCAGAATTGATAGTCTTATTAGGAATAATTACCAGCCAAAAATTTCTTTTAATCACAAAAATACTAATCACTTTTGTAACAGCAATTGGAATGATATTAACTCCTATTTATTCATTATCTATATTACGTCAAATGTTCTATGGATACAAGATTTTTAATACACCAAATTCTTTTTTTTTTGATTCGGGGCCACGAGAATTATTTATTTCAATTTCTATCCTTATACCCGTTATAAGTATTGGTATTTATCCAGATTTTATTTTTTCATTTTCGACTGACAAGGTTGAAGCTATTCTATTTAATTTTTTATAGATAGTTTTCACAAATAAATGAAACAATTCTAAAAAGAAGAAAAGAAAGAAATCTTATGTACAATACAAATATATATCTATATATATTTGTATTGTATTAATTATGTATGAATTTCTCTATTAAAAAAATGAATTTGAATTAAAATGGAATATGTTTGTTATTTGTGAGAACCCCTTGAATCAATACCGCATTACTTGATTTAAAGGGTTCTCTATCATTTATTGTAATTTTTCTTTGTTAGTTATTATATATATTTCTTATATTTTTTTTGTTTTCTGTATTTATTTTCTGTATTTATATTTGTAAAGTTGTTTCTTCACTTTAATTCAATTAGATATAAATGAACCATAACTATGTAGTCCTATTCCTAAAAGATTTATCCCTAAATAACATATCCAAATTATAAAAAAACCCATAGAAGCCACTATTGAACAGTTTATATATTCTAATTTTTTATTTTTTCTAGTATGTAAATAAATCGCGAATATAGTCCAAGTAATAAAAGCCCAAGTTTCCTTTGGATCCCAATTCCAATACGATCCCCATGCCTCATTAGCCCATACTGCTCCGGAAATAATACCTATCGTTAAAAAGATAAAACCTAGACTAATAGTACGGTAACCCCAACGATCCAATTGTTGAAGAAATTGAGATCTATAATAATTTCTATAAAACGAAAAAGAAGTTTTTTGTAAAACATTATTTTTTTCACTTATATTCATGTATTTAATTTCGGCAAAAGAAAATGATTCATTTATTAAAAAAAATAAATTCTTGCTTTTACCAAGGAGTTCTTGGAATGTAATGACTAAAATAGCCACTGCTAATAATGATCCACATAAAAGAGTTGCATAACCCAATATCATCATACTTACGTGCATCATTAACCAATAGGACTGTAAAGCAGGGACTAATATTATGGATTCGTTCATTTTTCTTAAAAGACCCGAAGTAGCAAAGACTTGGGTAAAAATAACACTTGGTGCAATTATTGTATTTAAATAGTAGTTTTTTTGTTTTTTGAAGCAAAGAACCATATAAAAAATGGAAAAAGTCCATGAAAGAAATATTAATGACTCATATAAATCACTAAACGGTAAATGGCCCGAAAAAGCCCAACGAGTAACTAACAATCCTGTTATACAAAAAAAGGTTATTATCATGCCTTTTTTGTACGAATCATATAATCCTATGATTTCATTGACTAATAATAAAGTGATCAAATGAATTGAAATTAAAATGGATACGACCGAAAACGATATATGAGTTAATATATGCTCTAAAGTTGAAAATACCATCATATATAATGAGAAAATCTAAATATTAGGAATAGAAATAAGAATTGAGTTCATTATAGGACCTATTTTTAAAAAAGATAAGATGTCATGCCGCTACTCGGACTCGAACCGAGATGCTCTAGCACTGCTTCCTAAGAGCAGCGTGTCTACCAATTTCACCATAGCGGCTTACTCAAAATCATAATAATTAATTTTTAGTCAATTGTCGAGATTCAAAGAATCAATTAAAGAATTTAAAAAATTTTATTAGAAAATCGATTAGAAATATATATTTTAATACTTTTCTTATTATTCAATATTCTTATTATAAATTTATTTTTTTATTCTGAAATCTTATAAATGTAAAAAAAAATTATATTATAAATCAAAAATTATAATCCAATTATTCTGTTTATGTTAAATGACTCTTTTTTTTTTTATTTCATTTTCTGAATATAAAGAAATGTCTTTTTATTTTTTTATTTTTTACTGAAAATAAAAAAGAAAAGAAAAAAAGCGCACTTCTATATATATATAAAATGGAAGACGAAATTTAAAGGATTTTTTTATTTTTTATTAGAAATATATATATATAATATTAGAATTTTATTAGAATATATATATAATATTAGAATATATATATAATGTAAATATGATAATGTAAATATGGTAAATTAATACTATACTTAAATATTTAAATTAATACTATATTAGATATTATATTTATATTAGTATTTTTAGAATATTCATTGAATCTTTTTAATTCGAATTATTTTAACGTTTGTATTTGTTACAAAAAAAGCTTTTTGAATTCCCCGTAAAAATAGATTGCGCTAACGAAAAAGCTTTCAATGTTGTCCAATATCCTTTCTTTTTCCATAAAGTGTTCCGAATAAGTTTTTTTGATATAGAAGTACGTTTTTTTGGAACTGCCATATAATTTGTATAGTTTTTCATTGTTATATAGTTCTATGTGAAAGACATTTTTTTCGTAAATGAAAAGGAATTTCTCTTTAATTAGCCATATAATATAGCTTATCTATCTTAATTCCCATTTTATGTTTCCTATTAAAATAAAATTAAAACTTTGAATATTATAACCCTTTTTCAAAAATTTTTCCAAACATCGATATTTTTTATTGTAATAGAAAATGCTTAAAAATACTAAACGAAATTTGTTAAAAAAGAAAAAATGATTATTGAGTCATATGCATTTCTTTTTTAATTCATCATTCATATCAAAACAAAAAAAATGTTCTTAGTTTTGGTGTAATTAATTATTTTATCTCAACTCTATCCATAAAATTCGAATTAAAAAAAATTATTTTTCACTAGGAATTTAGTTATCGCTCCATTTTGAGTTTATACTTTGTAATATTCCAAATATTTTACAAAGATTCAAAATAATTAATAATAGATCATTCTATTTAAATTCTATGTTTATTTTTTTTTATTAACCGAACCACTTCTTTACAAAAGAGATAAAAATCAACGAATAAGAAACAAAATTCATTAGAATCCGAATTTTTTTGTTTATTGTATGGAATATACATATCAATGTTCATGGATTATACCTTTTATTCCATTTCCAGTCCCTATGTTAATAGGAGTGGGACTTCTACTTTTTCCGACGGCAACAAAAAATCTGCGTCGTGTGTGGGCTTTTCCTAGTATTTTCTTGTTAATTCTAGTTATGATTTTTTCGGTTGATCGGTCTATTGATCAACTCAATAATAGTTCTATTTATCAATATGTATGGTCTTGGACCATAAATAATGATCTTTCTTTAGAGTTTGGGTACTTCATCGATTCACTTACGTCTATTATGTCAATATTAATTACTACAGTTGGCATTCTGGTTCTTATTTATAGTGATAATTATATGTCTCATGATCAAGGATATTTGCGATTTTTTGCTTATATGATTCTTTTTAATATTTCAATGCTGGGATTAGTTACTAGTTCTAATTTGATACAAATTTATGTTTTTTGGGAATTGGTTGGAATGTGTTCTTATTTATTAATAGGCTTTTGGTTCACACGTCCTATAGCGGCAAATGCTTGTCAAAAAGCATTTGTAACTAATCGTGTAGGGGATTTTTGTTTATTATTGGGAATTTTAGGTCTTTATTGGATAACCGGTAGTTTGGAATTTAGAGATTTGTTTCAAATAATAAATAACTTGATTTATAAAAATGAGATTAATGTTTTTTTTGTTACTTTGTTTGCCCTCTTGCTATTTTGCGGCTCAGTCGCTAAATCCGCCCAATTTCCTCTTCATGTGTGGCTACCTGATGCTATGGAAGGACCTACTCCTATTTCCGCCCTTATACATGCGGCTACTATGGTAGCGGCGGGAATTTTTCTTGTAGCTCGGCTTCTTCCTCTTTTCATAGTTCTACCCGCAATAATGAATGGAATAGCTTTTATAGGTATAATAACAGTAGTATTAGGAGCTACTTTAGCTATTGCTCAAAAAGATATTAAGAAAAATTTGGCCTATTCAACAATGTCTCAATTGGGTTATATGATGTTAGCTTTAGGTATGGGATCCTATCGAGCCGCTTTATTTCATTTGATTACTCACGCTTATTCAAAAGCATTGTTGTTTTTAGGATCTGGATCCATTATTCATTCAATGGAAGTTGTTGTCGGATATTCTCCAACTAAAAGTCAAAATATGGTTCTTATGGGTGGTTTAACAAAACACGTACCAATTACAAAAACTGCTTTTTTAGTGGGTACACTTTCTCTTTGTGGTATTCCACCTTTTGCCTGTTTTTGGTCTAAAGATGAGATTCTTAATGATAGTTGGTTGTATTCACCAATTTTCGCAATAATAGCGTGTTCCACAGCAGGATTAACCGCATTTTATATGTTTCGGATCTATTTACTTGTTTTTGAAGGATATTTAAACGTTCATTTTCTAAATTTCAATGGAAAAAAAAATCGTTCATTCTATTCAATATCTTTATGGGGGAAAAAAGAAGTAAAACATAAATTACAAAATCAAAATGGTTTAGTAGTTCGATTAAGAATGAATAATAATGAAATAACTTCTTTTTTTATCCGGAAGACATATCCACATCGAATTAATCAAAATGTTAAAAACATAACACGTCTTTTTTTTGATATTACCCATTTTGGTACTAAAAAAACGACTTGTTTATATCCTCATGAATCGGACAATACTATGCAATTTTCTATGTTTATTTTAGTCCTCTTTACTTTATTCGTTGGGGCCATAGGAATTTCTTTCAGCCAAAACGGAATAGATTGGGATATATTATCCAAATTGTTAATTCCGTTTATAGACCTTTTACATAAAAATGAAAAAAATTTAGTGGATTGGTATGAATTTTTAACAAACGCAACTTTTTCAGTGATTCTAACCTTTTTTGGAATATTTATAGCATCTTTTTTTTACAAACCTGTTTATTCAGATTTACAAAATTTGAATTTATTAAATTTATTTGAAAAAAGTGTTCCTAATAAAATTGTTACCGATAATTTTCAAAATGTCATATATGATTGGTCATATAATCGTGGTTATATAGATGCTTTTTATGAAATATTTTTTATTTCGAGTGTAAGAAAATTAGTTAAATTCAATTCTTTTTTTGATAAAAAAATAATTGATGGAATTCCAAATGGAATAGGTATTACAAGTTTTTTTATGGGAGAGACTATAAAATATGTAGGAGGTGGACGAATTTCTTCGTATATCTTATTGTATATATTATATTTATTAATCT